TCGTAATAATGGAACAATTCGATTCATAGGAACAAAAAGAAGCTGATCTATTCTATACCCGATAAGTAACAATACGCAATGATAAAAGGGGGTTGACCCTATTTTTATTTTATTTATATGCGTATTTATATGAGTGAATGCAGACATATTTGTTCATCACTCAAAGGACCTATTCATAAGAATTTTCCTTTATTCATTTTTTTTTTTATTTATTTATTATTTGATTTATGAACTTATTCAATCTATAAATCTATAAATCAAATATGATAAAATACAATAGGATAAGGACCAATCATTATTAAGACAATAAACCCATTGGTACGCTTCCGCATAAGAGCGCGATATACCACGTCTTTGTGTCGTCATTTTATGCCTATTGGTGTTCCAAAAGTACCCTTCCGGAGTCCGGGAGAGGAGGATGCCTCGTGGGTTGACGTATAGTGTGACTTGTCCGATATATTGGGTCATGTGGTATTTCCCCGTTATCTCCCCCGATCGAGATATCCCCTCCTTCCCTCCAAAAAGATTGATTGAATCATCAAAAATTGGAAATGGGAAATAGTGTGAAATTGAATTAGATCTTTTTTTTTGGGGGGGGATATCCAAATCCGGATTAATATTATCAATTTAGAAGAATCTATGGTTGGCTTGGTTGGACCAATAAACCAATAAAATGAAGAATCCAGGCTCTGTTTATAAAAAAAATCCAATTGGTAATATATCTACGATTATTACTTATCAAATATTTGGCGGAAACCATGAAATAAATTGAAGAAAAAAAAAAAAAAGAAGTCGTAGCAAAAAGACGTGGTATTGGAATATTTGTCCTATATGTGCAAATCCAAATCGGGCAGATCTTTTCTTTATTACTCGGAGTAGAACAGAAACCTAAAAGAATTGAAGAAACCCATTCCGAAACAAGAAAATTACATTGCGATTTGGATTCGATCTCGATGAAAACAATATATCAATGAGAACTTAGTTCAATAAGTTTAGTACATTATTATTATTATTTTTTAGAATCATTTTCTTATAATATGTTTATTATAACCTAAGTAAACGGGTCAAAAATCGTCTTTCTTGAAAAATTTAAGAAAAAGCCCGCTATGAATATGAAAAAAAAAAGGGTTAACTTTACACATTGATTCTTTTTGGTGATTTTTGGTGAACCGTATGCATCAAAAGGTGCAAGTACGGCTCCTAAGAGATAAAATTTTATCCTAACCAATCGACTTTATCGAGAAAGACTACTTTTTTTAGGCCAAGCGATTGATAGTGAAATATCGAATCAGCTTATTGGACTTATGATCTATCTTAGTATAGAGGATCATAACAAAGATCTTTATTTGTTTATAAACTCTCCGGGCGGATGGGTAATACCCGGAATAGCGATTTATGATACTATGCAATTTGTGCAACCAGATGTACAGACAGTATGCATGGGATTAGCCGCTTCAATGGGATCTTTTATTCTGGCAGGAGGAGAAATTACCAAACGTCTAGCATTCCCTCACGCTTGGCGCCAATGATTCTTTTATTTGAGTGAGGAAAAAAAGAAGACTATGCCTTCGCCATATGAATATTAAGTAATAATAGCACAGCACTTCGAGTTCGATATGAGAATTTTTTTGTTTTTTCAAAAATTATTAAATTATGTACCGAAAGGGTAGTATGAAAAGGGGATATTTCCTATTTTATCGCATCTATCGGGAGGAGCCTATTCCAGCGTCACAAACTTTTTTTTTCACACCGAAAAGGAAAACTTTTAACAATATTTATGAAGACTATGAAAAAAAAGAAACTTTGGGATTGCTGAATAAGAGACGCAATAATAAAGAAACGGAACCATCATAGTATTTTTTTAACTACTACACAAAACAAAAAGGAAGGGTGGTTATTGGATCATTTACCGATCCGGGTCTGATAGACCCCCTACATTTTCTATTTCTTCAATAGAAGGTAAAAAAGAAATTCCGTTGTAGAGCCGTATGCAATACGCAAAAAATGCCTGTACGGTACGTCAATTCCGTCTTATCTTTTTTTTTATTCTTTCTCTCTCTCGCTTTATCATGCGAAAAAGGAACCGTTTTTTATGTTATATCATCAGGGTAATGATCCATCAACCCGCTAGTGCTTTTTATGAGGCACAAACGGGAGAATTTATCCTGGAAGCGGAAGAACTACTGAAACTGCGTGAAACTATCACAAGGGTTTATGTACAAAGAACGGGAAAACCTTTATGGGTTGTATCCGAAGACATGGAAAGGGATGTTTTTATGTCAGCAGCAGAAGCCCAAACTCATGGAATTGTTGATCTTGTAGCAGTTGAATAAAAAATTAGCGGGTATTCCGCGCCAAAGTTTGAAATTTTATCGTCTTACCGTAGAATATTTTCAATTAATATAATTAATCTAGTAATATTAATAATATTAATAGAGAGAATATAAGTAATTCATAACCATCGGATTAGGATTGATCTAAACCAGCTCATTATGTATATGACTCAACATGCCAACTATAAAACAACTTATTAGAAACACAAGACAGCCAATCAGAAATGTTACGAAATCCCCCGCTCTTCAGGGATGCCCTCAGCGCCGAGGAACATGTACTAGGGTGTATGTGCGACTCGTTCAGATCATGAACTAAGACAAAAAAAAAATAAAGGAAAAAATTCCAATATTAGTGATCAGTGCCAATGAAATAGGATAGAATGCAAGAAACTATCTTCAAAAAAATCGATTACTAATATCTATCTTTCTATTGTGTATCAAATTTATGGTTTCCGTTGGTGCAAATCCAATCACCTCAATTTGCAATTTCAAATGCGAAAGACTTTCCCATTGGTAGCAAATCGTTATCTATTAAGCAGGGGACATCTCATTTTAAAACTTGCAAGAACGGACTAACAGGGTCAGTTACTCAGTTAATCTTCATACTTAAATACCGTTACTGTATAGGTAGATTTCGTTGTGAAAGACCTATTACTAGATATTTCATGGGTAGAGCCAAAGAGTGTGAACTGTACAAGTTAACAATAGCATTGATTAAATGAAGGAAGGGGCTCCGGTGTATAGAGGGGACCTCGCCATTTAAGAAGTAACCATAGAAACGATGGAACCCACTATTTCTTTATCCATTTCTATTTCATTTACTATTTTTTTTTTTTGATACCTAGTCTCGATACAATTTATTATTTCGAGGTGAAATGCTTAGAAATTAAAAAAAAAAAATCGTGGTTGGGAAGGTTATAGTAGCAAAAGCCATTGGGATTTTTATTTTATACACTGGAATAATCCGTTTTGTTATTAATGGACTAGGAAAAAAAAGGGGAAAGAATAACTAAAAGAAACGAAATCCAAATAGTTATTCATCAAAGTTTCATTTATTCAATGACCAGAATTAAAAGAGGATATATAGCTCGGAAACATCGGACAAAAACTCGTTTATTTACATCAAGCTTTCGGGGGACTCATTCAAGACTTACTATTCCTCAACACAAAATAAAAGCTTTGGTTTCGGCCCATCGGGATAGAGATAGGAAAAAAAGAGATTTTCGTCGTTTGTGGATCAGTCGAATAAATGCAGTAATTCGAGAGAATAAAAAGAAAAAATACTATAGCTATAGTATTTTCATGTATAATCTGTACAAGGAACAGTTGCTTCTTAATCGTAAAATACTTGCACAAATTGCTATATTAAATAGGAATTGTCTTTATATGATTTCCAACGAGATCATAAAATAAAAATTCCCCGGAGACTGAACTCCGGGAAAGTAGAGTAGGTATTTGTATAAAAAAATATAATCATATGATAAAGTCGTCAAAATGAGCAACCACGTCCAATAAAAAAAGATTTCTTCTTCTTCAACGATTCTCTTTTTTCTGACAACACGACAATCCAATTTTGATTATCGTAGTTTTCGAACAAAACATCAATCCGCATTTCATTTGAGTTTAGATTGGAATTTGAATTTAATTGAAGAATAAACCTTTTTTTTTGTTTTAAGCCCAGTAGCTTGAGTAGTTGACTCACTTTTTTCAAATTCTTTTTCATTATTACGAAAAGGTAACGAAGATAAAATACGAGCTTGTTTTATAGCAATCGTAATTAATCGTTGTTGTTTTAAGGTCAATCTATTCACCCGTCTAGATAATATTTTTCCTTGTTCACTAATAAATCGACTAATTAAACTCATGTTTTTATAATCAATTCGATCCCCCGATTGGATCGGGGGCAAACGCCTACGAAAAGATCGCTTAGATTTAGGAAAGAGTCGCTTAGATTTATCCATGGTTTGTTTATTCCTTATCCCGAAAATATCATTTCTTACAAAATCGGATTTCTTTTTTATTTGTTTTGTTTCTATTTTTGTTTATATTTATATATGTTATATATCTATCTTATCTAATTTATATAGAGATAGATATACAAATAATTTATATAGATATACAATTTCTATAAACATGAAATACTATCTCATTTTTCATGTTCTTTGGAGTTGGAGGGATGACCCACAAACAATCAATTTGATCTATTTCTTTATCTCCCCGTGAATCGTATGTTTGCAACAATAGGGACAAAATTTTCTCAATTCCAATCGACTAGGCTTATTGTGTCGATTCTTTTGAGTAGTATATCTTGAAATACCCGTTGATTCCTTATTAACATTAACACTGTTTCGAACACAACCGGTACATTCCAAAATAACCGTTACTCGTATATCTTTACCTTTGGCCATGAACCTCCTTTGGGTTTTTGATTCACTTAACTCTTCTATTTTCTTTCCGATTCGAAGCGAAGAAGAAAGGAAGGAAAAAATAGAAGTTGCTAATCGGAAATCCAATTAGGACAGATTTCGGTGCCATCAATAGAAGTATAGTAATAATTAAGTAATACAATGATTTCTAACTATCTTTAGAATCACAGTACATTATTTCAGTTTTTTATTTAAGTATCTTGTAGGAGATTGTTGCCCCGCGCTAGCGATTTTATTTTCAACCTCATTAGGAATGAAATTCAATTGAAACCCGGGACCAGATTGCAAGTTTCATTGAGGTTGAATCCACTTTCTCTTTTCTTAACTTCGAAAAAAAAAAAAAACAACGAAAAACGGAAGGGGATTAATTTCTTCACCCCTTCCCGTCTCAATAACTAGAATGAAAAAAAGGGGAATATCAACGCATCTGGGAATAAACGATTGATCTCTATCAATAGACCGGCCAAGGCTCCGAACCATAGAGTACTTATCACTGGTGCCACGGATAGGTATGTTTTTAGATCTCGCATTTCAAATCCTCCTTTCTTTATTCTTATTCTTTATTGTACTTTATTGGAATTTGTAATACATAATGGTAATCCATATATGATCAGATGTATATTTAGTTAATAACCACTTGTATTTGTACGCGGAATCTCTAATTCAAATGGAAATGTAGAATAATTGCTTAGATATTCTTTTTTTTTTTTTAACAAAAAAAGAGGTTCCCGAGCATTCCCTAAAAAAATGAATATTTTTAGGTGGTTTATTTCATCTTTTATTTTTTGTATTTCATATGTATATAATTTTTTTATTACTATTCTATGTTATACAATATGAAACTAAAAAGAAAAAAATGGCAGCATAATTTAGATATATCAACATACAGATGTGGAAAACAAGACAAAGATTATTTAGAATGACACTGAAAAACAATTGAAAGGGATGTAGCGCAGCTTGGTAGCGCGTTTGTTTTGGGTACAAAATGTCACGGGTTCAAATCCTGTCATCCCTATCCCTAACTATTACTTATCTTTTGGGCAGTAACAGAGGATCAATTGAGATCAATTCAATTTGGACATACATCCATATAGATATTATATATCTATATATATATATAAATATCGATATATATATTAGGATAGTATATGCATGCAAGATGGATTGGTGGGGTCACCAAAATGATTTCTAAAAAAAAAGCGCTCTTAGTTCAGTTCGGTAGAACGCGGGTCTCCAAAACCCGATGTCGTAGGTTCAAATCCTACAGAGCGTGATTCCATTCTTTTGTTAGATCGAGGCGGTTAAAAGTCTGAATTTTTACCTCCTGTGGATTAGAATTAAAACAAATAGGAGATCAATAAACAAAAGAGAGATTTTATTAATTAATCAAAGGTCCAACTGATCACCACGTCGGTATTGTAAATATGCAGTTACGAATAATCCAGCCAAAGTAATAGGAATTAGACCTAACACGATTCCAAATAGAAAAACTTCAATCATTTTAATTTGTTTGAAAGAGGAAAGGGGGGGTAATATCGATCCTGAAATATTCATATTATTATTATTGCCCATGAATCTCACAAGAATTGGAAATTGACATGATAAGGAACTATAGAGTATAGGAATACCCCAAAAAGATTTCTTTTTATGAATTGTTCATTCAAAAAATTTCCAATTCATTTCAAAATTTCAAATCAAATAAGTCGTATCTTGCTCAGCCCAATAAATAGAGCCGAGGTTATAGTTAAAGCCACTAGTAGAAAACCGAAATAACTAATGATAGTAGGCATGAAAAAAGAGGCAAGATGAAATATCTTCTTTTTATACATATGTTTATAAAGCACTTCCCTAAGTTTCCATTTTTGAAAGAAAGATAGAAAGAAAAGGTCGAAAGAAAAGGTACCACTTGAAAAATACAATGGAAAGTTTTTGATTCAGCAATCAATCATAATCATTATAGACGAAGAAAAATATAGTGACATCGGTAAGAAATCAATTCATCATCTATGACATCTACCCATCCCGTGATTCCAAATCAACCGATTCATTGATCAATTCTTGAGTTCAGTAAACTAATCGAATTCCAAATTAATAAGAACTGTGTAACTTCATTCAATTCAAAAAATAGAAACTTTTTTTTAATTAATAGGGAATAAAACTAGAAAAAATATCTATTTTGATTTTTTTTTTTAGAACAAAAGAAGAGTGGCCTTATACTTATAATGTCCTTTAACTTCTTTACTTTCAACTCATTCGATTTCGTTTCGATTTAGTAGTGGGTTCCATTCTCATAATATCTCGAATGAGAGAGAAGAAAAGGGGTATCAGATCGCTCGAAACTTGGATTCTACATTTTCTTTTTTTTTTTAATAGAAAGCTCTATCCTTGTAATTAAGCCAACAAACAACCCTTTGGATTTGGATATAGGATAGTTTGGATATAATAATCCAAGAACAACAATCCGCACGTCACGAATATTGATAAAAATGAAATTAGTTGTTTTCTGTTATCAAATATTATCTATTACTGCTATTACTATTACTTCTTACTGGATGGCTAACCAATTCTTTAAAATGAAAAAGAGGGGGTTTCAACAAAAACATGTTATATTCTACAACCACAAAAAGTATATTTCTCAATTTCGGATCTAATGGAATTGTAGAAATATGATAATCTCTTACATGAATTATTCGAAACCAATCCGTCGAATTCACATTTTACTCGATCTTCCGTTTCGAGTC